AAAATAATATTTTCATACAATATCTTAATTGAATTATATGTAATGATCAATAAATTAAGTTGAATTCTATATCTACACATACCAAAAACATAGAAAAATCCGAATACCAATCTAATCGATTCTATAGATATTTGGGCTAGAGTTGACAAACAAACAAAACCAGCAATATACTTTATTAGTATCGCATAGAAATCTAAATGGGGCGTGGCCAAGTGGTAAGGCAACGGGTTTTGGTCCCGCTATTCGGAGGTTCGAATCCTTCCGTCCCAGAACATATATATTCTCTGACAATATAGATTGCGTTTTTAACAATGTTCTGTTTAAAATCGAAATGTTAGCTGGAATGTGATTGTTGTTTCTGATTTTTTTCAAAAACTGAATCGAGATACGAAAGAATCCATATTCCCTATCTCATATTCTCTACCCCCTAAATTAGCCTAATTAGATTCAATTTTGTTTTTTGTAGATTTCTTGACTTTTCGCCAAGAGGGGGTTTTTGGTACTAATTCAATTCACTAAGTCTCTTAATTCTTAATCAATGAGGTAGGCTAAAATAGAAAAAAAGGAGCAAAAACTGGACTTAATCTGGGCTTGTTTGGCTTTGTGCCCAGACAGCTCGCATTTCGTAAAAATAAAAAAGACCAGGACATCCCCTTCTTTTGATTTATGCTGCATCAGTCCCATAGAATGGGGTAGATAGGAGTTAACCAGTGATGGGAAGGCGTTCATTTCAATATCTATAAACGGTGACAATTGCTCAGTCTATTTGATCGAATTGATAGATACGAAACCCTCCCCATTCTTTGGATTTTATCAATCAGATGAAAAAAAAAAGACTTATCTTTTTTCCTAAGATGATCAAAAGTTATTTTTAACTATCAAATTTTCTTGGAATAATGATGTCGAGAGGGGAACTTTCGAAATTGATTCGAAATTTCGAAAGAGAAATAGTTTAAATCATTCCTTAGAAGCTGAATCTTTCTCTCCTATTAAGTCACGTGAAGATGCAGAATCAAAAAGAATTCGTTTATTCGTCTTATTTTATTTATATAAATAAATAATTTATTATATATATTTATTAATTAATATTATAATGTTAGACAATTTTATATTAGCGATGGGGTCTTACTAAGACTTCTTCAGAAAAATATTTATCCACCTATATCTATAGTATTATTTATATCTATATACTATAGATATAGAAGATATAGAAAATACTTTAGATTATGGTGTTTATACATCAGCCCAACCAATGACTATTCATGATTCCATAATTGAATCAATTCCATACCGGTTCTTAGAGGAATGTTATGGTAAAACTTCGTTTGAAACGATGTGGTAGAAAGCAACGTGCGACTTGAAGGACACGATCCGTTGTGGATTTGTACATCCACCATTTTTTGTAGGAATGAAGGTGCTCTTAGCTCGACATCATTGGTTCTGTTTCACTAGAACCCCTCGTTTTTTGTTGTCTTGGAATGTAAATAGTCCATGATGGAGCTCGAGTAGAAAGTATTAATTTATTTCTCGGGGCAAGGGTCTAGGGTTAATGCCAATCAATAAAAAAATTGAAACAACTTCGTAAATATATCTTAGGTATGGAAATCGAAAGAATCCAATTCGAGCAAGTTTAAAATGAAAAAATTTATTGGAATTGATCAAACTTTTTCTATCCAAAGTGTTTCACGAGGGAATCCATCATCTTGTAGGATTCTTTCATAAAAATCGCAAAAAGGGTATGTTGCTGCCATTTTGAAAGGATTAAAAAGCACCGAAGTAATGTCTAAACCCAATGATTTAAAATAAAACAAAGATAAAGGATCCCAGAACAAGGAAACACCTTTTTAATTGTCTTAATAACTGGATCAGGCTGAAGAATCCGATTTTAAACGAGACAAACAAAAAAGGAGGAAAGACCGCTCAATAAATGAAAGTGCCGAAAGATTTTCCTTTGAACTGTTTGAAAGTTATCCAACTTGAGTTATGAGAGTATGAATGGTTTCTTTTTCATTTTAAGGAAGAACGAAGAAAAAAAGACTTAGATCTTTAATTGCTTTGATCATTTTATGGATCCAGTTGTCATTTCTTAGATAGAATTCCATACAGAGACAAAACTTCGAATCAATCATTTTTCTCGAGCCGTACGAGGAGAAAGCTTCCTATACGTTTCTAGGGGGGGTGTTGTTCATCTACATCTATCCCAATGAGCCGTCTATCGAATCGTTGCAATTGATGTTCGATCCCGAAGAGAAGGAAAAGATCTTCAGAAAGTGGGTTTTTATGATCCGATAAAGAATCAAACTTATTTAAATGTTCCTGCTATTTTATATTTCCTTGAAAAAGGGGCTCAACCTACAGAAACTGTTCAGGATATTTTAAAGAAGGCAGAGGTTTTTAAGGAACTTCGTCTTAATCAACCGAAATTCAATTAAGGAAATAAATTAAGGAAATACAAAAAAGGGGGTAGTGATTTGTATATAACTTTGTATGACTTTTCTCT